ATGTCCTCTTCCTCCGCATATAGAAAAGGAATAAATAAATCAATCAAATTACGAGAAGCCTCATAAAGTGCTTCCTTAGGAGTTAAACTTCCATTTGTCCATATTTCTAGAAAAAGTATCTCTTGTTTTTCATTCCCATTCCCATAAGAATGAATACTATGATTCGCATTTCGAACAGGCATGAATACAGCATCTATAGGGTAACTTCCATCTTGAGAGTCATTTATGGGTTCCATACGATATCCGCGATCTCTCTTGATTTGTAATCCAATACACAAATCAATTGGTTCCGTCAGGTTAGCTATATGTTGTGTCGTGTCAACTATTTCTACGGAAGGTGGTAAGATGATATCTTGAGCGGTTACGTATCTAGGACCCCTTACGCAAATCGACGCGTCTCTAACTCCATAGAGATTACTTCTCAATACAATTTCTTTCAAATTTTGTAAGATTTCATGTACTGATTCCTCAATACCTACTATCGTAGAATATTCATGTGGCACCTTCTTAGATTTTGCACGTGTGATACATGTTCCTTCTATTTCTCCAAGTAAGGCCCTTCGCATGGCAATACCGATGGTATCAGCTTGACCTTTCATAAGTGGTGACAGAATGAAACGACCATAATAAAGACGCTTACTGTCTACTCTTGATTCAACACACTTCCACTGCAGTGTTCGAGTGGATCCTGCTACTTCCTCTCGAACCATACTATACTAGTATTATTATTTGATCATTTATTTCTCTTGAAATTGGTTTAATTCTTATTTCTACACACGTCTTTTTTTAGGAGGTCGACATCCATTATGTGGCATAGGTGTTACATCACGTACGAAGCTTAATAATATACCACTTCTACGAATGGCTCGTAATGCTGCATCTCTTCCGAGACCAGGACCCTTTATCATAACTTCTGCTCGTTGCATACCCTGATCAACCACTGTACGAATAGCATTTACCGCTGTGGCTTGAGCAGCATAAGGTGTTCCTCTTCTTGTGCCTTTGAATCCAGAAGTACCGGCGGAGGCCCAAGAAACTACCCGACCTCGTACATCTGTAACAGTTATAATGGTATTGTTGAAACTCGCTTGAACATGAATAACGCCTTTTGGTATTCTACGTCCATTCTTACGTGAACCAATACGCCCATTCCTACGTGAACCAATTCTTGGTATAGCTTTTGTCATATTTTATCATCTCATATTTATGAGTCAGAAATATACAAAAAGAAAAGATACGGAGATATCCATTTCATGTTAAAACAGATCCTTTACCTTATTTTTACATATATATATATATATTTTTTTTTTTACTTTGAAAGTAAAGTTCTTTTTTAGAAGAATTACCCTTGTCTCTGTTTATGTTTCGGATTGGAACAAATCACTATAATTCGTCCACGCCTGCGAATCAGTCGACATTTTTCACAAATTTTACGAACGGAAGCCCTTATTTTCATATTTTTTATTCCTTACCTTAATTCTGAATCCACTTCTTGGAAGAGAATAAGTCTCTTGAATTTTTTTTGAACTTCGAATTGTATACCCATGGTTAAAAAAATAACCTAATCATTCGAATCTTTGTTGCGAAGTCGATAAATTATACGTCCCCTGGTTGAATCATAACGACTTACTTCAATTTTTACTCTATCTCCCGGTAGTATCCGTATAAAACTGCGGCGGATCCTCCCTGAAACATATCCTAGAATTAGATCTTCATTATCTAAACGGACCCGGAACATACCGTTGGGAAGTGATTCAGTAATTAAACCCTCATGAATCAATTTTTGTTCTTTCATTCCAGGTAACCTCCTTGAAGTATCAACTAATGGAGGAATAGTTATATAACTCACTTTTCCTCTCTATTTTACAAATAGGAAGTTAGAGATCAAATTCGGATACCAGAGGTGGAAGATTACCATATATAACACAAAATTTCTCCCCCAATTCTTTCTAGTCGAGCTTCTCGATCTGTTATTATACCTCGAGAAGTAGAAAGAATTACAATTCCCATTCCACCTAAAATCTTAGGAATTCGTTGATAGTTGGAATAAATTCGTAAGCCGGGCCGGCTGATACGCTTTAAAATGGTTCTATTTTTATATATTCCTTTTCTGGTTTTTCTATGTCGCAGAGTTGAAACCAAGAAATATTTGTTACTCTCCTGATGTTTCCGAACGTTTTCAATAAAACCTTCTCGTAGAAGTATTTTAATAATGTTTTCGGTGATATTTGTAGATGCTATTCGAACCCTTCCTTTTTTATCCGTGTCAGCATTTCTTATAGAAGTTATTAGATCGGCAATAGTGTCCCTACCCATGACGAACTAGAATTATAGGTTCCTCCTAATTTTGATATAATCAACATGTTTCCTTTTTTTTCTTTTTTTTTTAAGTATATACGTGAGACACAATCTACTAATTTGATCTATTTGATCTATTTCAGATACCCTATACTATATCATAGTCTCATCTACTACTATTTATAATACTTCGGGAGCTAATGAAACTATTTTAGTAAAATTTAACTGTCTCAATTCTCGAGCGATCGCACCAAAAACTCGAGTTCCTTTTGGATTTCCTTCTTGATCAATGACAACTGCAGCATTGTCGTCATATCGTATTATCATACCGTTTTCACGTTTGAGTTCTTTACATGTACGTACAATTACAGCTCTAATTACTTCTGATCTTTCTAGAGGCATATTGGGAACTGCTTCTTTGATTACAGCAACAATAATATCACCAATATGAGCATATCGGTGATTACCAGCTCCTATGATTCGAATACACATCAATTTTCGAGCTCCGCTGTTATCCGCTACATTCAAAAGGGTCTGAGGTTGAATCATATCATTTTTATTTCAATCTGTTATTTCAATGCAAAAGTATGAAAGAAAAAAAAGAAATATTGTCCGTCCAGAAATAAATAAACCTGCGGTTGTTTTTTCATCCCCAATACCCCTTTTTTTTTTAGTTCTACATCTCTATCCTGAAATAAGAAATTGAGTTCGTATAGGCATTTTGCGCGCAGCTATCTCAATAGCTGCTCTAGCTACAGTTTCTGATACTCCACCCATTTCATAAAGTATTCGACCCCGTTTAACAACGGATACCCAATATTCAGGGGATCCCTTCCCCGAACCCATACGTGTTTCCGCGGGTCTTACTGTAACAGGTTTGTCGGGAAATATACGTACCCATATTTTTCCACCACGACGCGCATATCGTGTCATTGCTCTTCGCCCTGCTTCTATTTGTCTAGCTGTAATCCAAGCAGGTTCAAGTGCCTGAAGAGCGTATCTGCCGAAACAAATATGATTGCCTCGACAAGATATTCCTTTCATTCTTCCTCTATGCTGTTTACGAAATCTGGTTCTTTTGGGGTTATAGTCGATGGTTGTTTCTTAATTCCATCTCTACTGCAGAACCGGACATGAGAGTTTCTTCTCATCCAGCTCCTCGCGAATGAAAGGATTCAAATTCAATAAAATAATATTATAGATACACATTAATAGATACACATTAATAGGTACACATTAATAGATAATACACCAAGTAATGGCTTTTATTGATATTTAATTTCTTACATAAGAAGGAAGACGTAGATACAAGATATACAATACAGCTAGACGTGTGTGTACATTTATGTATCTTTATAGATAATGTAATGTTTCTCTTTTTTATTTTTATAACATGACGAATCCTTTCCTTATTTTTTTTTTACCTCTATCGAATTACGACAAAAGATTGTAATCCAATAAATAGAGGTTTCGCGGGCGAATATTTACTCTTTCCTGTTTCATTCGAAGGTTCAATTCATAACCTCTCAGAATAAATCAATTTTTTCTTGGTCCGTTCCGCCATCCCACCCAATGAATTATTAGGATTCATTTTCAATAGAAGCCTATGCAGTCACAGGTTCTGTCGTTCCCATAGCTTCTCCATTAATGGTTAGGTCCGAACTTTGCAATGGAGCTTCCAACAAAATTCGTTCCCAAGTCAATTTCCTCAGTTTTTATTAACCTGAAGGCTCTTTATTATTTTATTCTATTTAAAATTATTTCATTTTTAAATTCTTATATTTATAATTATCTTATCAGTATTGATTATCAGTATTGATGCTTTATCACACTGCCTTTTATGACGTGATTCATAGACCATACATATTGGAATCATATATCATTGATATTTTTGTTCTTTCTTTCTATCATCCTTCCATTTATCCACATCCCTTTATTTTTTTTTTTTGCTTTACAACCCATAATCAGATCTATTTTTTGTTGAAAGAATTTCAGTTGCTACAACCATATGATAGATCCACTCATTCATATAGTGACTGTTTCTTGGGATCTCGACAATACGAAGCAATAAGTTGGTTATTAGTTTATTTTATATAATTACAAAGTTTATAGCAGGGGTCAGTTTGTTTTTTTTTGAATCCCAACTTGAAACTATAAAGAAAAAACTAACGAGTCACACACTAAGCATAGCAATTATACCAAATGATCAATCGAATTTATATTTAACCTTATAGAATTAGAATTGTTCATTTTTTTATTTTTAACGAAAAAAGAATGAAAGAGTTTGTCATTTTTTGTTTTATCACTGGACAGAATGGGAAGACAAGGTTGATTATTCCTCGTCTACAAATATCCAAATTTTTATACCTAATACTCCATAAATAGTTCGAATTGTATAGGAACAATGATCAATTTTAGCGCGAATTGTTTGTAGGGGAACTCTACCCTCTCTGATCCATTCAACACGTGCAATTTCTTTTCCGTCGATACGGCCTGCTATTTGCACTTGAATTCCTTTTGTATCTGTTTGTTCAGTTAATTCAATAGCTTTTTTCATTGCTTTTCGAAACGAAACTCTATTTTTTAATTGTAAAGCTATATATTCTGCAAGAATATTAGGTTGTCCATAAGGTTTTTCAACTCTTGTGATAGCAATGTTGAGTCTCCGGTTTACAGAATGAAACTCCTTTTGTACATTCATC